TCTTTTCTTTATTGTTCTCCAGCTCCCATCCATGGACCCGAAACAGGCTATTTCTCCTCTTTCATCCGCCCCGACTGGCAATCTGTTCTAACCGATGTGCCGGGAAGCGGATCCATCGAACTCAAGAAGCTAAGTTCCATCTTCCCCGAACAAAACATCTCTTCGAATCCCCTCCTGAGCTACCTCTTTCTCCTTCTCAAGTTGCTGTGCTGGGCTGCTGGCGATCAAAGGAATGAAGGAGCAGAACTAAGACCTTCTTCCCCTAATGGGAGCTACGAAGCATAACCATCAGCTTTTCCATGTCCCTCTTCCGCTGCCAAGCATCTAGGCGCCGGCGATTCCTCCTTCTACCATCAACTAATGGATCCGGGCGAGTCCGATGCCCGAATAAAAAAGGTAAAATAGGGATTTGAGAGCTCATCCGCCCCCAGATGAAGCAGCAACTGAAGAAGCGCATCGAGTGATATTCCAATGAAAGGAAGCAAATTAGCTTAAAAAGATCCAAAGCAATGAGCTTAAAAACCTCTCCCTTCACGGCGGCGGGGCGGATACCTGCACTCAAAAGCTTGTCTTTATCCCCCGTTCTCCCCTCACCGCCAATGGAAGCACCCGAAACTGGCTATTTCTCTTGATCCTCTGCTCTCGATCCAAAGCAATCTGCTTATTCCCTTTCTCTCGTCCCTGTACTAGTCAGCATCCGATTCAGTCTCATGTAGTTCCGTCAGGGTTGGGTTGACCCAGAAGTAAGAAGGAATGGAACCACTTGAGAGTAGTCTGCGGTTCACACTTGGGCAAAGACTACTTACTTTGGAAGCTGAACACGAACCGATTTCCGCTATTCCGGGTTCTTATTGAGCGTAGCGAAATCAAGGTTTATGAGAAAGTCAGCGAAGTTTCTATGGTGTTCTACCTTTGCGTAGTCTCGGTCCACAGTGGAAGGCTCCGCACCTGAGCCTCGTTAGACTCAGCGGAAGTGTAAGGTGTAAGTGAAGAGAATAGAAGAGATGAAGTCCGTCCCTTAGCCTCCCTTTCTTTATAGTTCGACTAAGTAACTTCGTAACCTTAACGTACTTTCTTTCGTCCTTTCTCAGGTCTAACCTTCGCCACTTCAAACGGGCGCTTCACCCCTATTTTGTTTGTTTGTTGAATTAGAAATAACGGGACGGAGGGATGGAAAGACAAAGAAAGGGATCAGGGGGCTTTATGATCGGAGAAAGGGAAGGGGCGTGGTTGGTATGTCACTGGGCCCTATGGAGTAAGGGGGGCGGACCCGTAGGAAGGGGGGACGACCCGCCGAATGTGAATCAGAAATCGCCAACATGAACACAAACGAAATCTTGAATTGCGTATAGAAACAAAACGAACCACTTCTCGTCTCGGAGCTGAGGTATGTATATGAAGAATGGCTTTTTGGTCCCTTTCGTCCAGTGGTTAGGACATCGTCTTTTCATGTCGAAGACACGGGTTCGATTCCCGTAAGGGATAGGTACTCATTCCCGGCCGGCGGTATCATTGCTGAGTGATCGCTCGCTATCTGGCTGGAAAAGGTGGTCCGGAAGCTTCCTCTCTCCTAGCAAGCAAGACGAGATCACCACTTCTCTCAGTAATGGACTTCCTTTCATTCTTCCTTAGCCTTAAATGTCCTTTCATAGATTATCGAACCTCCGACAGAAAGAATCTCCATGCATGCGTTCTTTCTCTCCTCCCCTCAGCCACACATCTCTTTCGTGCGCCCCCCCCCCCCCTTCTTTTTTGCTTTTGGCCGTTTTTGTTAGGCATTGAACCCCACCTTAGGTGCTGAGTGGTGTCCTCCCCTCCCTAATACCTAATACATAGTTCCGTCTATGGAGCCTAAAGCTTAAACCATGGCAGTAAGCAGTAAGTTGGCCCAGTCTCTCGCCCAGCCTTCGCCTTCTTCAGTGGCCAAGTTGAAGCGTTCAACGGTTCTTCGGCCTACCACCTTTCTTTTTCAAGGTGGAGCTTGTTCAATTGAAGCTAATGCTATGCTGCCCTTCCCTTGTTCCAGAGAAAGCGGGGACTTTCTTTTAGCTACCGGCCCAAACAAAAGAGATTAGCCTCTTGATCGATCGATTGATTGGATCTAAGTACGAAGGGGTTGATTGAAGTGTGAGATCCGCCCAAGACTAAGGCCGAGCAACTAGCTGCTGCAGGATTGGACGTCTATCTATCTCGACGGCGGAAGGAATGCCCTTCTTTCTTACGGCTGGCTCGTTACCGTTCACTCCAAGTGTTGTGTTTTTTTCAACCAGTAGTGTATCAGCTCTGGCGAAAGAGATGCCGGGTCGGTCAATTGCATTAGGTAGGAGATGCAGGACCTGTCTTAACCGCAAGTGCATTCGCTATTCGATTCCATCCTCGATCCCACCTACCGTATGTATCTTCGGTCGGTATACTTTCTTCTCTATGTCGCCGTCTCATCAATGAGCGTAGATTGATAGAGATGGCTTTTGTGCCGGTCAATCTGTATCCCATTCTTCTTGTATAGTTTTGTTGGATCAAAGATCGGCAGGTGATCCGTCCTTTCTCCTCTGCCGTGGTTCATGCATTCTTCCTTCCACTTACGTGAATCAAGTTCCAAGGCAGCAAGATACGGCTCAAAGAACAAGCTTCTTTATAGGTGTAGTGTAGTCAGCTGACTACACTACATTCCACTTCAGTACCCCCCATGAACTTAAAGAACCGAAGAAGCAAGAAAACGGCTGCGCGTTAGCCTTTATTGCCGTAATGCGTTTTCTTGCTGGCCCTAAGTATGCTTTTTCTCATGTAGTGTAGTCAGCATCCGTATCGCGCAGGAGCTGTAAGCCTCGACCGATAGGGAGAGTAGCGCTACTGCATGATAGGTCTAGTTCCGTCAGGCTTCCTCATATATAACTTTATCTTTTCTTTGATTTTAAATTTTTCAGGATTTATATATTCCTGATTTATGTGGTCGAAGCACCACTACACCAGGTGGTAAATTAAGTGTATCGTTCGCAGCCTTCATTCCTGCCTGCTCGCTTCCACACACGCCTTGCATTCTGAACGGTTGCCCTTCCTTCAGTCGAACCCTGCTCCCGCTTAGATGGAACAGGAGCCCTGCAAGAACTAGAACAGGTACAAGGGCGCGCCAATTTGATCGCTTATACAGACCTTGACTGCCGCAATCCAGTCTTATACGCCCTATAGATGAGTAATAGGGAGCACCCTGCTTTTGGTCGTCCATAGGAAGAGAGGGGTCAGCGAGCAGGTGTTCCCCATCTTTGCTATAGGCAAACAGCCCCCATGTTATTCAGCGTGGGGAGCCTGCATGACAAGAGCAGGCAGCAGGCATGGGACCAACCACTGATTTTTCTCGCCACGCCAGCCACTTCATTCAATCATATGTTCTATTCCGGGACAAGTCCGATTACTTGTTTTTCTTTCTAGTTCCATTGGGGACTTTCTTTCTTAAAAGGCCGGCTTATTACGCCGCTTACTTACCTAACGTATACGCTTCGCTACGCTTACTCACTTTCTTTCAAGACAAAGAGGATAGCGCGCTTCTTACACTACCACTTCTAAGAGACCACTCTTCTACTTTGAAAGCGCAACAGCTAACCGGTTGCTTGGTACCAAGTGGTTGGTTGGCTAAGAATCAGAAGCAAAAAGCAACTAAGCTTTAGCTGCCGCTTTCTTTCATAACAGAGCCGGGAATAACGGCTGGCATAGAAGTCAGTCTCTCGCACGCAAGGAGATGCTGCTGCTGGATGTCACGGTTCTGGGGCGCCATGATCCTTCTCTCTGGAACAATCGAGGGCACTGACTGACTGCATCAATCATCGCTCAGTGAGCTATTTATTGCCGCCAATAGCGCTTCGCTTGCATGCAAGGCGGCACGCCAGCGCCAGGTAGAGCTATCGCGTGCGGGCGAAGGAGATGAATTTCTGGTACTGGTGGTACTGGACTTAGGGAATAATCTCTTTCTTCTTTCTCATGACGACTAGGTAAAAAAATGCACATTATGTTAAAAGGTGAAAAATTGATAGGTGTAGGTATTGGTCGGTTACACAGCTGGTGTATTTCTACTTAAAGACTTATATATATATCCAATTAGATATAATAAAAAAATCTTCCCTTTGAAAGAGGTTTATAAAGAAACTATAGCCGGCCGGCGAATGGAGGGGAAGGATGGACCTGTTCTGTTGATCCGAGTTCCTTGTTTGTATGCCGCATCCAAAGGACTCTGCATCTCCTGAATCCGGATACTTCCGAATCGGCTAGCTATTGGCCTTTCTGTCTCCCATAGCTCATCGGTTTTTAAAGACTGATATGAGCACTCCAAGGCTCTACTCTCTCCCGGCGAGGAACCAGCTTTTCTAATGCCTTCATCCCTATCCCTGGCATCAACAAACGTGCCGCACTGAGCCATCTCTTTCATTCACATTCTCTCTCCTCCAGATCCACGGCATATTGAAGTTCTCCAGATCGAGATTCCAATAGCAATCCAATTGCCAGATCAAAATCCAAGTCCACCCCATTCATTCCCTATCTCTCTCTTCCAAGTCATCCAGCTGGCTACGAAGCAACCAGCACTCCATCCTCATCTCCATTGAGGAACATCTCACTAGGTCCTGTTCTGGTGCCGGGAACCTCGGCAGAGGCAATCTATCGGTCGTTCTCCTATCGAGACGAGAGCAAGCCCCTTTTTTCCCAAGCGAGATGGGGGACTTTCGGATATGCCTTCCCTGTCTTATGTTATCGCCGCTGTTGATGGGCTAAAGGAGCTGACATACTTCATTTCTTAATCTACGAACGGGATTTCACCTTACCTTCCTTTCCCAGGACTGAAAGCTGCCTAAACTAGATTAATGTTAATGTCCGAGGAGGTTGAATGCGAGGTTTCCATAAAATAAATAGTAAGGGGGGAAGCCTTCTCCCTCTCAGGCTAAAGAGTAAAGATAGCCCTTGCCCTCTAATACATGTCACATTGGATTTGCTAGTATTCCTACGGGGCTTAGTATTCCGAAGAGTCATCCTAATCCATGTTGCTATGTTGCTATGGAACGTACCTGAGTGTCCATATATTGTCGCGGGAAAAAGGCGCTCAGATGCGCTTACAGTCTTATTACTCTATCCTACCAGAGGACTCGAGGGGCCTTTCGGCGCCAGAGCAATAGCAAGACCAGAGCACTCTTCCAGAGTTTGATTTCAATCTTATCTAACCATTGATAAGATCTAGACCAAATACGAGATGACACGACGTCGAAAGTCAACCTGACCGGTTTATCTCCGTTTATTTTCGGAGAGACTTTCTTCTTGTCTTGACTTTTCTCTATTCGTTGAGGTACTTCTCACTCTTTTGAGGATGTAACAAGTCCTTCTTTCCAGTCCGCTAGCAGTCCATACCTAACAGTCTTCGCTCGAGTCCAATCCCTTGTTGTCATAGATCGGGTGAATGCCCTTTCCTTTAGTTGCCCTTTCAGTGGAGTAACCCAAAGTGAGTCTTTTTGCTCTTTCTTCAAGGCATCTAGCTACGGCGGAATCTTTCACTGCAGCACCTGTGCTATAGACCGGCTTAGATCTCGACCGAGGTCGAATGGTTTTTTGGCTACGTCAGAGCCTTACCTCATTCCCAGCATGCTTCACAGCCATCGATCTTTGAATTCAATTCAAGAAGGGCCACAAACGAAAATATCATGATTGGGGCGCAGAAGCCCTCCATATCTTATGCATCAAAAAGGCTACTTGAGCCTACTGATTCTTCTTATGGGGCAGTACCAAAAAAGATATGAAATAAGGGCACCCGAGTCCCTAACTGGAATCACGGAAAAAGCCTCTTACGCAAGTATACAAACAGCTCTCATAGTTCAAAAAGACGTGTGCTAGGATTCTAATTGTACAAAGGCGGGGGCGTGAAGATTAATGAAGAAAAGAAAGCAAGCATAATTTACTTAGAGCATAATTTACTTAGAAATGAAAGGGGAACGCCCTGGGCACTACGGTTCACCTGGGTGCTCACTTGGAAGCAAGAGAGGTAAGAGGCCACCTACGGGAGGTCTCCTTTCATTCCGAGCAGGGTAAAGAAAGAAGTCGTAGGCAGAGATACAGCAGGACCAGGAGGAAGTGCGGACAGATGGATTGATCATCGATCGCTTTCCAAATCAAGGTGTCTTAAGCTTCTCCAGAAGTATCTTTGGCCAGAAGAAGGAATTATTATCGCTTAGTGCTTGTGCTAAGGAATGACCAAAAGAATGATGAAGGAAATCGATTGGACTGGTCAACTCCTTTTTAGCTCTAAAAGGGTAAAAGAGGTATTGGGGAATTGGCATGAGAAGTTCATAGCAAGGGTCATAGCATGGGTGTGAAAGCCGGCTCCCCTCTTGTAGTGGTTCTTTCGGCACTTCCAGTCAGGGCCTGTTCACCATTCCAAGCAAGCCCGATCCGCTCATTCACAATTGGTAGACGTTCCATCTGACGGGAGCTGTGTATTATAAGATTGAACCATTTGGTACGTAAGAGCTCTATTCTCCGTGACATTGGCAAATTCCGTCTTCCTCTTGCTCTCAGTTCTGGGGGCTTGAACTTGGCTCAGTCCAGTACACATCATGGTACCGATAGCTTCGAAAGAGTCCGTCCGTCAATTCTACTTTTTCATCATTCGGGGTCCCCGGCTGGGCTGGTTCGATGGCTGCATTGGGGTGAAGATGGAGTTCCCATCTGCCCAAGTGGAGTCAAGGCCAAGAAAGAAGATCAGTCGAGGCTCTAGCCCGGGCTGCTGTATAGGGTCTAGGGCTGTAGTCCGGTGGGGGGCGGAGTAGAAAAGGAATGGAATTGACTTGCTGGTGTTTCCGCACCTTTCTTTCTGTCTTTCGAGCAGGGAAGGAGGAAATCATCGTTCAGTCAGCGGGCCAGGAGATGCCAAGGCAAAAATAAATAGATTGAGTAACATATTTATTTTTGCCAAGCGACGGGGACCGGGCCTTTTGCCTATAAATCGCGTAATATCGGGGGGCTGCTAGAATCTATCATCTCGACCCCGGGCCAACAATCCCTAAAAATGAAGGGGAGCGTTCAATGCAGATCGGATCGTACCTCTCTATTCCGTTCCTCTCATTCCCACCGGTCCCGACAACTGAAGCGAGAGAGGTGAGGCTATCCCATCTATAGCCCCCTTTTCTTTCTCAAGAAATTAAGGAAGAATGTACCGAAAGATCATACATATGAGACTGAAAGCTTCGTCCACCCTGTCTCTTGTGACAAATTCTGTATTGATCGACCTGTGTGACACTAGCCAATCAATTCATTCAATCGACGAACTGGTCGGGATGATAACCAGAGACTTTTCCTGTTCTTGGAGCTCAATCACTAAGGCAGGCTGCTTTCCGAGTCTCCCCATTTCTGTATTTAAAAAAAGGGGGATCCTTCCTATCCCCTGCTAGCTGGATAAGGTGGGTTGCTTTCTCATAGTTTCCATTTCGAGATGGTGGATCAGGCTAATCAGACTTGAGCTCTCTCGTCTGGAATGGAAGGACGTTTAATCATTCCTTTGGTAGTAGGTATGGGGCACGCTTCTTTCAGGAGACAAGCTACCTGAGGCAAGTAGCTAGTTGACTGTAGGTTTAGAGCACGCTAGGATAGATTCTAACTAATTCTCTCTCTCCGGTCTTGCTCTTCCTCTTGCTAGGCGAATGGGCTTTGGTGGATCCGATCCCCAAAAAAAGGTTTTCATTCCTGCTCTGGGGGTTGTCGTAGATCACTAGGAGAGATAAGAATGTATTAGCTGTTAGCTCTTCTTGCCTAGTAGCAGTAGCGCTAGGCTGTCTTCTCTTTGTAGTTGGGAGAGCTGGATGGCGCAAGGGGAGTTTCGGGATATCTATACCTGAGGCAGGCTGCTACTTTACTGTAGGGTTATAACAAGCAAAGCCAGAGAAGAATGTTTTAGATTTTGCACTGGTAGTAGCTAGGCGTAGGATTGAGATAGGATGATGATAAGACAATCTCATAATTGTCTTCTAACATCAACATTGTCTGCTGTTATCTAACATTGTCTTGTATCTCCTATAGGTGTTTATATCAAGATAGGACGTATAAGACTGTATTCTATCACTACGCCTTCCCTCTTCTGCTCTTCCTGTCCCACCACCGGGTAAAGATCCAAAGCCAGTCATAGACTAAGCTAACCCTGTTCCGACTTTCTGTACATTACCTAGTGTAGTCGTAGTCCCATATCCATACGCAGATACAAAGCTAGAAGTAGACCTAATAGCAGCAAAGGCAGAGGCATTATCAGTAGCATATCCAGACGTAGTTCCAGTACGAGATCTATATCCAGAGGCAGAAGTCGCTATAGCAGCAGCTTATCCACCATCATCAGTATGGGTACCAGAGAGAGTAGCTTACCCAGTATACTAAGTCGTTTATAAAGTTGGTTCATCGGTTGCTTATCCACCACCATCACTAAGAGCATAGGTCAAGGTAGCACCCCTAGCAGCTTCACTGGTTTCATCTCCAGATCAAGAATCTTCTTCGCTGCACCAAGATCCTTCATCTCAAACTCCCGATTGAGTTGAGCCTTCAACTTGTTGATCTCGACCATGCTCTTTGCAGCTACTAGCATGTCGTCAACATACAAAAACAAGTAAACAAGGGAACCATCCGACAATTGTCTGAAGTAGACACAGTTGTCATACTCACTCCTGGAGTATCCTTGTTTCACCATGAACATGTCGAACTTCTTCCTCGGGGACAGTTTCAACCCATACCCAAAAGGATCAGGATCGAAGTATGTTTCACCACCGGCTAAAATACTTCATTGTAATCCACGCCCTCCTTCTGTGCAAAACCCTTTGCAACTAGCCTTGCCTTGTACCTGACATCCTCTTCCCCCGCGGAACCTTCTTTATTCGTAAATACCAACTTGCACCCAATTGCCCGCTTTCCCTTAGGTCACTCCAGGAGTCTCCAAGTATGGTTCTTCTCAAGAGATTCAATCTCTTCGGTCATAGCAATCTTCCACTTCAAGCTGTCATCTCCACTGGTGGCTTCTCGAAATGTAGACGGTTCATCACCAACCAAAAAACTTAGCGCATACGCTACAGTGTCTTGCGACTCATCCGCATAACCCATAAGGAGGGGTACCTCGACCAGTTCAAACCAAAACAAAACCTTCACCGAGGAAGGAGTACTACTTCGTTTTGTAAGGGTATAGTTTCTTTAATTGAGTGAAGCCAGTAGTCTTTCTGAATGTGATAGCTGAGAACTGTGATTATTCGCTCGATCAACTCTTGCCATCACGCTCTGGCTTTAGCATCTGCCGAGCACATCTAACCGCAAATAGAAAACAGTGCCTGGATTTCAAGAAGAAAATGACTCTTTCTTCAGAAGGACTGAATTGGGATAGAAAGGTTTAAAGCTGCTATCCGGTTCAGTTGGTTCATCGTTAGGCTTTCGTCCCGGAATGGGTGGAAACGCTATCAGAAGCAGAGGAGCGGTTCAAACCACAAGAGCCTATCTCCATTCTCGTTCCGGGATCGGCCTCGATTCGTGTTCTTATGTCCCGACCGGCCTTCCGTCAAGAATTAACATCGAGAGGGGCGATGGGGCCCAGAGTTCTCTGTCTCTCTCGTCTCCAGGAGAAAGCTCATCAGGGTAGATTCATAGATCGGTTTCTGAAGGGGAGCCCTTAGAGGGAAGCCCTCGAGACGGATTAAACAAGACGGATTGAACCCTCCTTCTGCCTTTAGAAACTATAGCCGACTTCTCTCTTCCTGCTCCTCTTCCGGTTTCCAACTGATCGATAGCACAGAAAGCAGGGGAAGGCCGAGGATTGAAATGTAGATGGAGTTGTTCCCGATTGAAGAGGCAGAATCGAGATCCGTAGGGATCGGGAGGGATCTAGAGAAAAGTTCATCGGTTTATGCCCAGGGCCTAAATAGGCGCTCTTAAAGGTTGTTTCGTCGGAATCGATTTGAACCCGAAGAAGATCTAGAGAACAGTTCATCCATTCCTCCCTCCCTTTCTT